GGGGAAAAAATCACCCGTTTGATTGAATATGCTACCAATCAATTTCTGCCTCTTGTTATAGTGTGTGCTTCCGGGGGGGCGCGTATGCAAGAGGGAAGTTTGAGCTTGATGCAAATGGCTAAAATATCGTCTGCTTTATACGATTATCAATCAAATAAAAAGTTGTTTTATGTATCAATCCTTACATCTCCTACTACTGGTGGAGTGACAGCTAGTTTTGGTATGTTGGGTGATATCATTATTGCTGAACCCGACGCTTACATTGCATTTGCGGGTAAAAGGGTAATTGAACAAACATTGAATAAAACAGTACCCGAGGGTTCGCAATCGGCTGAATATTTATTCGAGAAGGGCTTATTTGACCTAATCGTATCACGTAATCTTTTAAAAAGCGTTTTGAGTGAGTTATTTAAGTTCCACGCTTTCTTTCCTTTGAATCAAAATGGAATAGAGACGAAATAAAATAGAGCACTAAGCTCAATTATTTGTAGCAAGTGGGCAGTTAGTTTATCAGAATCAAAAAAAGGAGAATTGTCTTTCGTCACATAAGATCGAATTGTATAAAGAAGCAAAAGTTGTGTATAACTCCCCCTTATCTCTATTTCTGATTAAAATCTCTATAAAAAGATGGAATTCCCCCTTTCATAAAATTAGACAAACAAGGCGTAATTCTTCTTCGCCTCTTACGTATATAATTCAACTCTAAAAAACAAAAAGTTTTTTATTTCTATTTCCCGAAAATCCTGTTTTAGCTAAAAATACCTGTTGGTTCGTATTCTAATGAATTATTCGATAATCTGTAAGAAATTCTTTATTTTTTAAATTCGAAGACAAGACGAAAAGACAAATACTTAGTTCTACATTTCTTGTTCTTGTTCTAGACACTCACTTAAATATTTAGATATAGAGATGTAGATACTTCGATTTATAGTTATGTTGTCTTAATAATTGAAATTGAGTATTAAATGAGTTATTACAGTCATAATAATGAGCTTTATTTGAATTTATTATTTTCATTCTTTTCTAATTTTATAAATTCTAATTATTATAAGATATATTGAATTTAGAAATAATAATAATAACATAACAGGTACAAACAATAAATTGAGGTACCCATTACTATGACAACTTTCAGTTTTCCCTCTATTTTTGTGCCTTTAGTAGGCCTAGTATTTCCGGCAATTGCAATGGCTTCTTTATCTTTTCATGTTCAAAAAAACAAGATTCTTTAGATTCGAGGTGACCCTATATCTATACCCTCCAATTGTTTCAAAACTTAGATTTGTATCATAAAACAGATATTCATTTATTGAAATATGCTATAATATGTGATTTTCACCGAGCAAACAAAAACATAAAAAAGCACAGGGCCCCTAGGCCCGCTGACACAAGATATATAGTCAATGAATTCTATCCGTGATCCGAATCACTGGATGCTCAAATTGGCAATGGAAGGTTTGTGTATTTAGGTGTATAGTGGGATTTTCTGAGGTATGCTAGTTTTTTAGATCTAATCAATTTGATGACTTATTCCTAAGGTTCATACCAAACTAGTGCTAGTTGATGAGAGTTATTTCGTAAATAAAAAAGTAAAGTCAAATTAATTTGAGGTAGTCTCTCAATTCCAATAAAATACAATCGGATCTAGTATGAGTTGGCGATCAGAACATATATGGATAGAACTTATCGCGGGGTCTAGAAAAATAAGTAATTTCTGCTGGGCCTTTATCCTTTTTTTAGGTTCATTGGGATTCTTATTGGTTGGAACGTCCAGTTACCTTGGACGAAATTGGATATCCTTTTTTCCTTCTCATCCAATCATTTTTTTTTCGCAAGGGATCGTGATGTCTTTCTACGGACTCGCAGGTCTCTTTATTAGTTCCTATTTGTGGTGCACAATTTTTTGGAATGTAGGTAGTGGTTATGATCGATTCGATAGAAAGGAAGGCGTAATGTGTATTTTTCGTTGGGGATTCCCTGGAAAAAATCGTCGCATATTACGTCGATTCTTTATAAAAGATATTCAGTCCATTAGAATAGAAGTTAAAGAGAGTATTTATGTTCGTCGTGTTCTTTATATAGACATCCGAGGATGGGGGGCCATTCCCTTAACGCGCATTGATGATAATTTGACTCCAAGAGAAATTGAACAAAAAGCTACTGAATTGGCCTATTTCTTGCGTGTACCAATTGAAGTATTTTGATAACTGGTAGATTCCCGCTTTATCAGGAGATAAAAACACAGGAATCCCCTCCTTTTCTGATTCAGATATTGTTTCCCGATATTTTTTTAGTATTTCTTTATTCGAAGTGGATTCTTAGTCAATTTCTCTATTCTTTCTAGATTCAAAGACTAACCAAAAAATCCTAAACTAAATAAAAGAGATTCATAAGTTCCATACCTTGTATAGAATATAGAACTCATAGGTGAAAGAAACATTTAATCGCATAAAGTGGACGAGTGGAGTTCGTTGATTAACAATTCACAGAGGAAAAAATGGCAAAAAGGAAAGTATTCCCACCTCTAGTATATCTTGCATCTATAGTATTTTTGCCCTGGTGGCTTTCTCTCTCATTTAAAAAAAGTCTGGAATATTGGGTTACTAATTTGTGGCATACCGGTCAATCCGAAATTTGTTTGAATGAGATTCAAGAAAAGAGTATTCTAGAAAAATTCATAGAATTGGAGGAACTGTTCGTCTTCGACGAATTGATCGACGAATACTCAGAAATACGTCTACACAAGCTTCGTATAGGAATCCAACAAGAAACGATCCAACTAATTAGGATACACAATGAGGATCGTATTCAGACGATTTTGAACTTCTCGACAAATATAATATGTTTTGTTATTCTAAGCGGGTATTCTATCATTGGTAATGAAGAACTTAGTATTCTTAACTCGTGGTCCCAGAAATTCCTATATAACTTAAGCGATACAGTCAAAGCTTTTTCTATTCTATTATTAACTGACTTATGTATCGGATTTCATTCACCCCACGGTTGGGAATTACTGATTGGCTCTGTCTACAAAAATTTTGGATTTGTTCATAATGATCAAATTCTATCTGGTCTTGTTTCCACCCTTCCAGTCATTCTTGATACAACTTTTAAATATTTGATTTTTCGTTATTTAAATCGAGTATCTCCGTCACTTGTAATTATTTATCATTCAATGAATGGCTGATAAAAAAATAAAAAATCCACTGATATTAATCTAATAAAATTAGAGCCCTTGTTATTTTGTAGTTGTACATAAACAAAGTATTGAAAATCGTATTTACGTTTTCTATTTTTAACCATCTTCGGGATTCATCCGATATTTATACTATTTCCCAGTAAAATTAGTTAAGTAACTAACAGAATCGTGGATAGGGAACTATACTAGCGACTTACCCCCCTTATTGTAATTGTAGAAACTTTTGGATCAACTATCGGACCATGGAAAATAGAAACACCTTTTCTTGGATAAAGGAACAGATTACTCGTTCTATTTCCGTATCGCTTCTAATATATATCATAACCTGTCCGGACATTTCAGAAGCATATCCCGTTTTTGCACAGCAAGGTTATGAAAATCCACGAGAAGCGACGGGGCGTATTGTATGCGCCAATTGCCATTTAGCTAATAAGCCCGTGGATATTGAGGTTCCGCAGGCGGTACTTCCGGATACTGTATTTGAAGCAGTTGTTCGAATTCCTTATGATATACAACTGAAACAGGTTCTTGCTAATGGTAAAAAAGGGGGTTTGAATGTGGGGGCTGTTCTTATTTTACCGGAGGGTTTTGAATTAGCCCCTGCCGATCGTATTTCTCCCGATATGAAAGAAAAGATAGGCAATTTGTCTTTTCAGAGCTATCGCCCTAATAAAAAAAATATTCTTGTGATAGGACCCGTCCCCGGTCAGAAATATACCGAAATAGTCTTTCCTATTCTTGCCCCTGACCCGACTAATAAAAAAGATGTTCACTTCTTAAAATATCCTATCTACATAGGTGGGAACAGGGGAAGGGGTCAGATTTATCCCGACGGGAGCAGGAGTAACAATACAGTTTATAATGCTACAACAGCAGGCATAGTAAGCAAAATAATCCGAAAAGAAAAAGGGGGATATGAAATAAACATAACAAATGCGGACGGGCGACAAGTGGTTAATATTATCCCCCCAGGACCAGAACTTCTTGTTTCAGAGGGTGAATCGGTCAGATTGGATCAACCATTAACGAGTAATCCTAATGTAGGCGGGTTTGGTCAGGGAGATGCAGAAATAGTACTTCAAGATCCATTACGTGTCCAAGGACTTTTATTCTTCTTGGCATCTGTTATTTTGTCACAAATCTTTTTGGTTCTTAAAAAGAAACAGTTTGAGAAGGTTCAACTGGCTGAAATGAATTTCTAGACTTGTGGATTTATAGACACCAAAAAATGAAAATTCTCAAAACCTATTTGCTAGGTTAGACTCTTTTTCTACCTTTCTACCGGATGCCGGTAATTCTTTGTATCACATTACTAATCATAGTATGTAGATTTTGAAAAAAAAACTATTTTTTTCAAAGTGGGGTAATGTGGCTATGATACTATTGCTAGATTTCAATGTCATAAAATGTATGATTTTTATAGTCGAATTTTAGAGTAAAAAAAATCCAATTGAATTAGATACTAGACAGAAGTAATCAGATATATAGAACATATAACGGTGGGAAACAAAAAATTCGTCTTGCTAGTCTAGTCTTCGGCACAAGAAAGTGAATTTCAACACCCTTTCCTTGTGTCGAAAGAGTAATGATTCTTTGAAGAACAGGATCAAGAACCTTTACTCTTTTTTTTTAGTTATACGAAAAAAAAAGATACGATTCTTAAGAACTCAACGGGCACTTTCCCCTAGAATCCGACAAACAAAAAAGGGAATCCCGTTGAGTTCTTACATTTTCATCTCTACGACTCAATTCATTCGAGTACTACAGGGATGACCCCAATCCGGAATATGAACCATAAAAG